TAGAAAGAAGAATCAATATTCTATTTTCAGGGTATGAACCTAAAAGCTTAAATTTAGCTTATCTTTCTATATTAAGGTGTATGAAGCACATTGAATTTTGATTTCAAAGGATTAGTTTAATTCTAAAAAGTATAATAAGAGTAATATAATTACATTATCTATTCTATCAAAATAGTCCTTTAAATTCAGGCATCTTATTTATTAATATCTAAAATTTATTAATTTGAGTTAGGAACTACCTTAATTAATACTATTAAAAATCTATAATTTTAATTTACGTCCCCTGAATTTAAATGATCTTAATTTAATAAAAATAAAAAATAAAAATCAATCTGGATTGATTTTAGGATGGGGGTATCTGGTAGTAGGTAAAGGTATAGACATAGGAATATTTGAAGGAATAGGAAGATAGAGTAATATACAAGACATACAAGGATTTAAGCAGGGTAAAGTTTAGGTAGTCAGCTCAGAGAGTTAGCGATCACGGACTGGTACATGGAATGGAAATACAACGGGGTATAATGATATTTAAGATATGAGAGGTGAAAGAAAGAAGTTATTGGAAGATTTAGGAAGAATGATAGATATGTGAAGATTTATATGGTGGTAAGATACAGGAATCAAGCAGGAATGGGATGTAATGATAGGTTAACTAAAATAGATGGATCAGGAGAGAGATAATGATTTAAGGGAATAGGAAAGCTTAATAGATATATGAGAGATCGGATGTAACATGATAGATAAGAGGTGATGGTATATGTAGAATGAAGAGTACAAGAATATATAAGTATTTAGGGGGGAGTAATAGCACTAGATAGATAAGAGATATGAGTAATATGGAGATATGATAGTATATTTATATAAATGTTTATAGGTGGGCGAGTATCTATAGGAGTCAACGGATCGTAGAGGAGTGAGGACTGGGGGGAGGGGTATACTTATCTTGTTCCTAGATAAAAATTTATAAATTCTAAATGAAGTTTGATTCTTTCTTATAAATTTATTTTTTGAATTGTATTATATGTATAATTTTTCTAAAGGGTTTTTATTCAATATTTAATTTTGGGTTTTTATAAAAAATTAAAATCAGCTTTTATAAATTTTGACTGACAAAAATTGTGCCAGCTGTCGCGGTTACACAATTAGTTAAATTAAATTTTTTTAGTTTTGTATTATTTTTTATTTTTATAAATTTAATTTTTATTTTTAAGTGAAATTTTAATTTAATAAATTTTTATGGGTTTGATATTTATATATGAAAATCATTAAAAAACTAGGATTAGATACCCTATTATTTTGATTGTAAATTGACTTTAATATTAATAGTTATGTTCTTAAAATTAAAAGAATTTGGCGGTTATTTAATCTTTCTAGAGGAATCTGTCCTGTAAATTGATAATCCACGATTGGAAAAACTTTAATTTTGCTTATATATCGCTGTCATTGAATGTTTTAGAAGAAAATTTTCTTTAAATTTTATGAATTTAATGTTAGGTCAAGATGTAGCTATATTAAAGAAGAGATGGATTACATTAAATTTATTTATGGATAGTCATTTTGAATTTTGTCTTAAAATTGGATTTAGATGTAATTTTTATTAAATAATAATTTTGATTTTAGTTCTAAATAATGTACACATCGCCCGTCACTCCCATTATAGAGTTGGGATAAGTCGTAACAGAGTAGGCCTACCGGAAGGTGGGCCTGGTTAGTTCAAGTTGTGTCATTCAGTGGCTTTATTACTTACATTAATAATATTTGTTGTGCAATTCAACACAATTTGATTATTTATTAATTTATTTTAATATTTATTTAAATATTTTTAATAAAAGTACTTTTTTTTTTAGTATTATTTTAGAATAAATAGTTATATATATATATTTACTGTGAAGGATTATTATAATAAAATAAAAGTATTTTTTATTTGGAGTACCTTTTGCATCAGGGTTTATTAAAATTAATAAATTATTTTTTTTTCCCGAAATTTTAAGATTTAAGATATTAATGTTTTTTATTGTTTCAAAATTATTTAAAATTTAATCTTAGGGGTTATATGCTTTTCATTTATAATTATATCTGGTTTACTAATAAATGAATTTAATTCATTTCCAAAAAAGTTTTTTAATAATTATATTTTTAGATGTTCTTTTGGAAAAAGATATTTGGGGATAAGCTCAAATATTATTTTAAAATTTTTATTTTTATCGGATAATATTTAGGAATGGAAATTTCCTTTATTTATTTTGTTATAATTACTTTTCTTTTTTTATAATTTTTAATTTTTTAATTTTTTATTAGTTAATTTTATTTAATTTTATTATTTAAATTATAATGATATAATTAGTAATTTATTGTAAATTTTTTTATTGGAATTCGGCAATTTTAATTTTCACCTGTTTAACAAAAACATGGCCTTTTGTTTTTATATAAGGTCTGACCTGCCCATTGATTTAAAATATTAAAAGGCTGCGGTATTTTAACTGTACGAAGGTAGCATAATCATTTGTCTTTTAATTGAAGGCTAGAATGAAAGGTTTGATGAAAAATTAACTTTCATTAATAAAATTTATTTGAATTTAATTTTTTAGTTAAAAAGCTTAAATATTTTTATAGGACGAGAAGACCCTTTAAAAGTTTACTTATTATATAAATTATATAATTTTGATTTTGTTGCTATATTTTAGAATAATAAGTTTTATTGGGGTGATATTAAAATTTAATTAACTTTTAATAATTATATCATTAATTTATGTTTTTTTGATCCAGAATTTTTGATTATAAGATTAACTTACTTAAGGGATAACAGCGTAATTTTTTCGGAGAGTTCATATCGATGAATAAGTTTGCGACCTCGATGTTGAATTAAGATTAGATTTGGGGGTAAAATTTCATTTTCTTGGTCTGTTCGACCATTAAATTCTTACATGATTTGAGTTCAGACCGGCGTGAGCCAGGTCGGTTTCTATCCTTATTTTTTGTGAGTTAGTACGAAAGGACCATTTACAATAATTATATTATGATAATTTTGAATAAAATTAACTATCTTGGCAGATATAATGCTATAAATTTAGAATTTATAAATGTAATATGAATTACAGATAGTAATTTCTTTTATTATTTTTTTATTTTTATTAATTATAATTCTTGTTGCGGTAGCTTTTGTAACTTTATTGGAACGAAGGATTTTAGGTTATATTCAATTACGTAAAGGTCCAAATAAAGTTGGTTATATAGGTATTTTACAACCTTTTAGAGATGGGTTGAAGTTGTTTTTTAAGGAACAAAGTTATCTTTATATATCTAATTTTATTATTTATTATTTTTCACCTGTTTTTATACTGATGTTATCTTTTAGTTTATGACTTCTTTTTCCTTTTTTATTTAATGTTTATAGATTTAGTTTAGGATTTTTATATTTTTTATGTTGTACCAGATTAGGGGTTTATGGTGTTTTAATGTGTGGTTGATCTTCAAATTCTAATTATTCTTTACTTGGTTCTTTACGGTCTATAGCTCAAACTATTTCTTATGAAGTAAGAATGACAATAATTCTTCTTTGTTTAATTATTTTTGTTTATGAATTTGATTTAATTTATTTTAATTTTTATCAGAATTACGTTTGATTTTTATTTTTTTCATTTCCTTTGTTTTTTTGTTGATTAGCATCTTTTTTGGCAGAGGTAAATCGGTCTCCTTTCGATTTCGCTGAGGGCGAATCGGAATTAGTTTCTGGTTTTAATGTAGAGTATAGAAGAGGAGGTTTTGCTTTTATTTTTTTATCCGAGTATATAAATATTATTTTTATAAGAACTTTAACTGTAATTTTCTTTTTGGGATGTGATTTGATGTCATTAATATTTTTTATTAAAATAATTATAATTATTTTTTTAGTTATCTGAGTTCGTGGTACACTTCCACGATTTCGTTATGATAAGTTAATATATTTAACTTGAAAGGTTTTTTTACCTATTTCTTTAAATTATTTTATTTTTTATATAGGTTTTGTTATATTCATATTCGAATTTTTATAGTCATTAAATTAAGTTAAGTTGATAGAAGAATTTAACTTCTATTTTATATTTTCAAAATATATGCTTTTCTAAAGCTTAGTCAACTATTCTATTAATTTATCTCATACTTTAAGTATGGCTGGTCTTATAATGAAATATAAGAAATATAAAATGGTAATTATTTGACCTGTACTAATAAATGGTTCTTCGGCTGGTCGAGCACCAATTCATGTTAATAAAATTACTAAGGTTATGAACGATCAAAATATTATTTGATTAATTGGGTAAAATAAATTTCTTTGAAATTTATTATTTGATGTTATAGGGATAATTATTAATATTATAATTGATATAACTATAGCTGTAACTCCACCTAATTTATTAGGGATGGATCGTAAGATTGCATATGCAAATAAGAAATATCATTCTGGTTGAATGTGAATAGGTGTAACAAGAGGGTTGGCTGGAATAAAATTTTCTGGATCCCCTAATATTCGAGGTTCTAATAGGTTTATTATAATAAATAGATATATGGCAATAATTATACCTATAATATCTTTAATGGAGAAGTATGGGTTAAAAGGTATTTTGTCATAATTACTATTAATCCCACTGGGATTATTTGATCCTGTTTGGTGTAAGAATAATAAGTGAATTATGGTTAAAGCTGTTAAAATAAAAGGTAATAAAAAATGTAATGTGAAGAAACGTGTTAATGTGGCGTTATCAATTGAAAATCCTCCTCATAATCATTTAACAATTTCATTTCCTAAATATGGAATTGCTGATATAAGATTTGTAATTACGGTAGCTCCTCAAAATGATATTTGTCCTCATGGTAAAACATAACCTAGGAATGCAGTTGCTATCATTAAAAATAATATTATTACTCCAATTGTCCATGTTATAATTAACTTATATGATCCATAATATATTCCTCGTCCAATATGTAAGTATAAACAAATAAAAAATATTGATGCTCCATTAGCATGTATGCTACGAAGTAGCCATCCATTATTAACATCTCGACAAATATGAATAACACTATTAAAAGCAATATTAATATCATCTCTATAATGTATAGCTAGAAATAGTCCAGTAATGATTTGAATTATTAAGCATATGCCAAGAAGTGAACCAAAATTTCATCAAATTGAAATTGATGAGGGGGTTGGTAAATCAAATAGTGAAGAATTTATAATTTTAATTAATGGGTGAAATTTGCGTATAGGTTTTTTCATAATTTTTTATACGTATAGGTCCTTCAAATACATTAGTAATATAAATCACATAAATTATTGTAATAAGTAAGTATAATGCTAGTATTATTGTAATAATTATTCTTTTTCTGTTAAATAATTTTATTATAGATATAATTTGTTGATTTTCAATTGTAGTAATAATAATATTATAATTAATATTAATCTCATTTTCTATAAATATAAATCTGATAATTATTACAATTATAATGATAATAAATACTTTTGGTGAGAATTTTATAATTTCATTTGAAGCTACTCTTGCTATATATATAAATAATACAAGTATTCCTCCCAATAAGGTTAGAATTAAAATATATGAGTATCATGAATATTTTATATAGTAATTTATTATAATTGATAAGATTAATGTTAATATAATTAGATTAAATCCCATACTAAGAGGGTGTTTAGTTATAGTAATTAAAGTTGATAGACTTATAATTAAAATATATATATATTTCATTTTCAGCAAATATTTTAATTAAAATATTAATTTTGGAGATTAAAGATGAAATTTTATTTTTCTTTGCTGAAGCTTTAAAGTTTTTACTATCTATGATTTACAAGATCATTATTTTATTTAAACTATTAAAGCTAATTTTATTAAATATTTTTATTTTATTTTATATATTTATTTGTGGAATAATTATTTTATGCTCTTTACGTAAACATTTATTATTAACTTTATTGAGTTTAGAATATTTAGTTGTTATTATTTTTTTTTCATTTTTTTTATTTCTGAATTTTTATGATAGAGAATATTATTTTATTATTATTTTTTTAACATTTTCAGTTTGTGAGGGTGTATTAGGTTTATCTATTTTGGTTTCTATAATTCGTTGTCATGGAAATGATAATTTAATGAATTTGTCTGGTTTGATATGATAAAAATTATTTTAATAGTTCTTTTTTTGATACCTTTATCTTATTTAAACAATTGAATAATTATACTAAGATCTATATTTTTTTATTTTTTTTTATTTTTAAATATAAATAATATGATATTATTTTATTCTTCTTTCAGATATGGTTATATAATAGATATTTTATCTGGTTCATTAATTTTATTAACTTTATGGATTTTTATTTTAATGATTTTAGCTAGTTATAAAATTAATAATTATCCTGGCTCTTCAAATTTTTTATTAACTTTAATTTTTTTAATGTTTTTTTTATTAATATCTTTTTCTTCCTCTAATATTTTTATATTTTATATTTTTTTTGAGTCAAGATTGATTCCAACATTATTGTTAATTTTTGGTTGGGGTTATCAGCCGGAACGATTAATATCAGGGTTTTATTTATTATTTTATACTTTATTTGGTTCTTTACCTTTACTTTTATCAATCTTTTATATTTATAATTTTAATCATACTATATATTATGGTTTAATTAATCTTGATTATAATTTATATATTTATTTAGGTTTAACTTTGGCTTTTTTAATTAAAATACCAATAATTTTTTTTCATTTTTGATTACCTAAAGCTCATGTTGAGGCTCCTATTTCAGGTTCAATAATTTTAGCCGGGGTTCTTTTAAAATTAGGGGGTTATGGTTTAATACGTATTTTTTATTTTTTAAATGGTGGTTATAATTTGAATAATACTTTTTTTATTTGTTTGAGACTTTTTGGTATAGTTACAATTGGTTTTGTTTGTATATTTCAAGTTGATATAAAATCTTTAATTGCTTACTCTTCAGTTAGTCATATATCATTGGTTATTTGTGGTATTTTTTCTTTAAACTATTTTGGTTTGTTAGGTGCTTTAATTTTAATGATCGGTCATGGTTTATGTTCTTCAGGTTTATTTTGTTTAGCTAATATTTTGTATGAACGTTCTAATAGACGTAGTTTTTATTTTAATAAAGGTATAATTACATTAATACCTACTTTGTCTATATTTTGATTTTTATTTTGTGCTAATAATATGGCTAGACCTCCTTCTTTAAATTTGTTAGGTGAAATTTTTATTATTAATTCAATAATAAGATGAAGAAAATTTACTTTTATTTTTTTATTTTTTGGTTCTTTTTTAAGATGTTGTTATAGAATTTATTTATATTCAAACACTCAGCATGGTATAATGTATTCCGGTTTAAAAAGAAATTTTTCTGTAAGAATTCGTGAATATATATTATTATTTTTACATTGGTTTCCGTTAAATTTTTTAATTTTGAAAATTGATATTTTTATGTTTTGACTATGCTCAGGTAGTTTAATAAGAATAATAATTTGTGGTGTTATAGGTATAACTTTATTTTGAGCTCATTAAAAATATTTCATTTTATATATTAAGATCATTTTTTTTATTTTTATTTGGATTTATTATAATTTTGTTAGGATTAAATTTTTTATATTTAGATAAAATTTATTTATTTGATTGAGAATTTGTTAGAGTTAATAGATTACTAATAACTTTAACTTTAATTTTTGATTGAATATCAATATTTTTTTGTGGTTGTGTATTTTTTATTTCTTCTATAGTTGTTCTTTATAGTCATATTTATATAATGGATGATATAAATAAGTCTCGATTTTTATATTTAGTTCTAATATTTATTTTTTCAATATTTATAATAATTATAAGACCTAATTTAATTAGTATTTTAATTGGTTGAGATGGTTTAGGTTTAGTTTCTTATTGTTTAGTTATTTATTTTCAAAATTATAAGTCTTACAGAGCAGGTATATTAACTATTTTAACAAATCGTATTGGTGATGTTGCCATTCTTTTGTCAATCGCATGGATAATAAATTATGGTAGTTGACATTTTTTTTATTATTTAAGAATTTTTGATGATTGAATTATTTATATAATGTTTCTAATTGTTTTGGCCGGTTTTACAAAAAGTGCACAAATTCCTTTTTCTTCTTGATTACCTGCTGCTATGGCAGCACCAACACCTGTCTCAGCTTTAGTTCATTCTTCTACTTTAGTGACTGCAGGGGTTTATCTTTTGATTCGATTCAGAGATTTATTGTATATATCTAATTGTAATTTTTTTTTGATTTTATCTATAATAACAATATTTATATCCGGTTTAGGGGCTAACTTTGAATTTGATTTAAAAAAGATTATTGCTCTTTCTACTTTAAGTCAATTAGGTTTGATAATAACAATTTTATTTATGGGATTTCCTTATTTATCATATTTTCATTTATTAACTCACGCTTTTTTTAAGGCATTACTTTTTTTATGTTCAGGTCTTATCATTCATGTAATAAATAATACCCAGGATATTCGTTTCATGGGTGGTCTTTCCGGTCAATTACCTTTTACTTTAACTTGCTTTTTTATTTCAAATTTATCTTTATGTGGTTTTCCTTATCTTTCAGGATTTTATTCCAAGGATTTAATTCTGGAAATTATAACTTTAAATAATTCAAATTTTTATATTTATTTATTTATGTATTTATCAGTTGGTTTAACTTCCTCTTATACTATACGTTTATTTTATTATTTAATATTTACCTCTCCGGTTTCATATTCATGTCAGAATTTCAGAGAGGATAAATTTATAAATATTTCTATAATTTTTTTAGTTTTTATATCAATCATAAGAGGAAGAATTATTAGATGATTAATTTTTTCAACACCAATTTTTTTAGTTATATCTTTTTTTATAAAAATTATATCTTTAATTATAGTTATTGTTGGGGCTATTTTGGGCTACGAATTATCAATTTTTTATAATTATATTTCTTTAATATTTATTAAAACTTATAATATTTCTTTTTTTTTATCAAGTATATGATTTATACCTTCATTGAGAACTTTTAATTTAAGAAGAATCTTTTTTTCTTATTCCAATAATTTGAATGATAATTTGGAAGTTGGTTGGGGGGAGTTTATTTTCTCAAAACTATCTTTTTTTTTTCTAGTAGTTTTGAGAAAATATACACAATTTTTTTATTATAACAACTTAAAGATTTATATGTTTTCATTTTTTTTATTTATATTTATATTTTTGGTTTATTAATTCAAATAGCTTAAAGTTTAAAGCGTGATATTGAAGATATCAATATAAGTTTCACTTTTTGAATATTTATAGAACATGATTGTTCTTTTCTTCATTGAAAATAAAGTGTTTTAAAATTATAAACTATATAAAATTAAGAGAAAAACGGAATTTAACCGCTTTAAAAGATAGTTAGCGGCTTCTTTTAGTAACAACTTTCTCTTTTAACTAGATTTTTATAATCATTTATTTCATTAACAGTGAATTACCTCTATTTTGGTTTTAGTTAAAAATAAGGAGCATGGAACTCTATTTTTAGGTCGAAACTAAATGTAATATTTTACTTCTTTATTTTGAGGAAAACTATTATCTATAATAATTTATAATTGCAAATTAAATGTTATTTTTTAACTATATCCCCTAATTTCTTCATTCTAAAATACCATTTTTTCATTCATGATATAATCCTATTATTAGAATAATAATGAATACTGAGTTTGTAAAAAATCATGAGGATAATTCTCTTATTTGAATAACTTTAATTGTTGGTAGTAAAATTACGATTTCTACATCAAAGATTAAAAAGATCATCGCAATTATAAAAAATTGTATTGAGAATGGTATACGTGATGATCTTTTTGGATCAAATCCACATTCAAACGGAGTTATTTTTTCTCGATTATTTTTAGTTTTTTTTGAAATAATAGCACATGCTGTTATTAATACTGTTCTGATTGTTAAACAAATTAAAATTGATAAAATAGTTATAAAAATTATTTTTTCTTTAATTAGACCTTTTGATTGGAAGTCAAATATACTAGAATATACTAAAAAAATAACTACCTCATCAATAAATTGAAATATATAAAAATAATCATACTACATCTACAAAATGTCAATATCATGCTGCTGCTTCAAAACCGAAGTGATGTTTATTTGAAAAATGAAACTTTATTGTACGAATTAAACAAATTAATAGAAATGTGGTTCCGATAATTACATGGATACCATGAAATCCTGTAGCTATAAAGAAGCATGATCCATAAATTGAGTCTCTAATAGTAAATGGTGATTCAATGTATTCATATGCTTGTAAAATAGTAAAATAAATTCCTAAAATTACTGTTAGGAATAATCCTTTAATAGTTTGTTTGTGATTTTTATTTATAATTCTGTGATGAGCTCAAGTGATAGTAATACCTGATCTTAGAAGAATTGTTGTGTTAAGTAGAGGAATATCTATAGGATTAAATGTTTTGATTCCTTTGGGGGGTCATATCATACCAATTTCTACAGATGGGGATAATCTTCTATGGAAGAATCTTCAGAAGAATGAAATAAAGAAAAATACCTCTGAAATAATAAATAAAATTATACCTCATTTTAATCCGTTAGTTACTATAATTGTATGTTTCCCTTGATAGGTTCTTTCTCGGACAATATCTCGTCATCATTGAATTATTGTTAAAATTAGAATTATTAATCCTATAAATATAAGTAATGGATTTTTTATGTGAAATCATATAACTATACCTGAAGTTAATGTTATTGCTCCGATTGATCCAGTTAAAGGTCATGGTCTGGGGTCAACTAGGTGAAACGGATGATTTTGTGTTTTCATAATTTACTTCACTAGAATATAATGTTGTTAAAATTGAGAATACATATGCTTGAATTATAGCAACTGCTGTTTCAAATAATATTAATATTATTTGAACACTTATTATTATTGTTACAATTACTCCTTCTATATTTGTTGTATTATTACCTAGTAATCTTATAAGTAGATGTCCTGCAATTATATTAGCTGTTAGACGTACTGCAAGTGATCCAGGTCGGATAATATTACTAATAGTCTCAATACAAACTATAAAAGGTATTAATATACCAGGGGTACCTGTGGGGATTAAATGACTGAATATATGTTGTGTTTTTTTAATTCATCCAAATATTATAATTCTTAATCATAATGGTAATGATAAAGTTAATGAAAAAATTAAGTGTCTTGATCTTGTAAAAATATATGGGATTAATCCCATTATGTTGTTAATTAGGATAAATATAAATACTGAAGTTATTATAAGTGTTAAACCTTCTCTTTTAGAAAGTAATATTTTAAATTCTATATGTATATTGGTATATATAATTTTAATTATTTTAGTATATCGTGATGTTATTATCCAGTAAGGATAAGGTATTATTATTAAAATGATAAATGTTCTTAATCAGTTTATTGAATAATTTATTGATGTTGATGGATCGAATGTTGAAAATAGATTTGTTATCATATTCAATTTATTTTATTAAAATAAATATCTTTATCATTTTTTTTTGTTTGGTAATTTTTATAAAAGTATACAATTGTATTAATTATTATTATTGTTATGGTGAATATAATTATTAATGTAATTCATGATAACGGCGCTATTTGGGGCATAAAAGAAAAATATTAATTTAATTTTTTAAACTTGACAAGTTTAGGTTTTAATATAAACTAATTTTTCCATTAAGAGTATACGTTATATTACTATGTTTTGGTTTAAGAGACCATTACTTACTTTCAGTCACTTAATGAATTATTTTTTAATCATTCGATAAATATTTTTGTATTTACACTTTCAATTGTAATTGGTATAAATCTGTGATTTGCTCCACAAATTTCAGAACATTGTCCATATATAATCCCTGGTCGATTAAAAAATATTAATCCTTGATTTAAACGACCAGGGATGGCATCAATTTTAATTCCTATACATGGAATTGTTCATGAATGTAATACATCAGTTGCTGTAACTAGAATTCGAATTTGATTATTTATAGGTAATACGATTCGGTTATCTGTTTCAAGTAATCGAAATTCATTTATTGTAATTTCATTAGTTGGTTTTATGTATGAGTCGAATTCTACATTTTTGAAATCTGAATATTCGTATCTTCAGTATCATTGATGACCAATTGCTTTTATTGTGATTGTAGGTGTTTTAGTTTCATCTATTATATATAAAATTCGTAGAGATGGTAGTGCGATTATAATTAAAATTAAAGTTGGGATAATTGTTCAAATAATTTCAATTATTTGGTTTTCTATTATAAATCGATTAATTTTTTTATTAAACAATATTTTGTATATTAATCATATAATTATAGTTGTGATTATAATTAGGATAGTCATTGTTTTGTCATGAAATAAGATAAGTTGTTCTATAAGAGGTGAATTAGCATCTTGTATATTAATTTGTGATCAAATTGCCATTTCTAAAAAAAGATAATTCTTTATATATGAATTTTAAGTTCATTGCATGTCTTCTGCCATATTAGAAGTTAAATGCAATGGGTATCTCGTTATATGAGTGTTCAGCTGGCGGGTATTTTTGTAATCATTCAATATTTGAATCAATGTTAAAAATGAATAAAATTTTTCGTTTAGAAATTATACTTTCTCATAAAATGAAAATAAATGTTATTGTACCTAAAATTGAAATAGTTGATCCAATTGAAGATAAAACATTTCATGATAAATATATATCTGGATAATCGGAGTAACGTCGAGGTATGCCTCTTAATCCTAAAAAGTGTTGGGGGAAGAATGTTATATTAACACCAACAAATATAGTGAAAAATTGTGTTTTTAGTCATTTAGGATTTATTGTTATACCTGTAAATAACGGGTATCATTGGATAAATCCGGCTATGATAGCAAATACTGCTCCTATGGATAAGACATAATGGAAGTGGGCAACTACATAGTATGTGTCATGTAAAACAATGTCTAGAGAGGAGTTTGCTAAAACAATACCTGTAAGTCCACCAATTGTAAATAGGAATACAAATCCTAAGGTTCATAAAGTTGCAGGTGAGTAATTAATTATTGATCCATGAATAGTTGCTAGTCATCTAAAAATTTTAATTCCTGTTGGAATTGCGATAATTATTGTGGCGGATGTAAAATATGCTCGTGTATCTACATCTATACCAACAGTGAATATATGATGTGCTCACACGATAAATCCTAATAATCCAATAGCTAATATTGCATAAATTATGCCTGTTGATCCAAAAGCATTACTTTTTCCTCTTTCTTGACTAATAATATGGGAAATAATTCCGAATCCTGGTAAGATAAGAATATATACTTCTGGGTGTCCAAAAAATCAAAATAAATGTTGGTATAGGACTGGATCTCCCCCTCCTGCTGGGTCAAAAAATGATGTATTTAAATTTCGATCAGTTAGGAGTATAGTAATAGCTCCAGCTAGAACTGGTAATGATAATAATAAAAGTAATGCAGTAATTCCTACTGATCAAACAAATAAAGGTATTTTTTCTCTTCTTATTCCTGAAACTCGTATATTAATAATTGTTGAAATGAAATTTACTGCTCCTAGAATTGATGATACTCCTGCTAAATGTAATGAAAAGATTGCTATATCTACTGATGCACCGTTATGGGCTATATTTCTTGATAATGGGGGGTAAACTGTTCAACCAGTTCCTGCTCCTGTATCTACTATACTTCTTATAAGAAGAAGAGTAATTGATGGAGGTAAAAGTCAAAATCTTATATTATTTATTCGTGGGAATGCTATATCTGGGGCCCCAATTATTAAAGGTACTAGTCAGTTTCCAAATCCACCGATTATAATTGGTATAACTATGAAAAAAATTATAATAAATGCGTGGGCGGTTACAATTACATTATAAATTTGATCATTACCAATAAATGCTCCTGGATTACCTAATTCAATTCGGATAATTCATCTTATTGATATACCAATTATTCCTGATCATATACCTAATATAAAGTAAAGTGTCCCGATATCTTTATGATTTGTTGAAAATATTCATTTATTCAATTTTTAGATAAAGTGTCTGATGTGTTAAGTTGTAAATTGTAAATTTATATAAGAATTAAAAATTCCTTTATCAGATTTTATAGTCAAAAAATGATATCAGACTGCAATTCTGAAGTTGTATATACTAAAATCTATATAATTTAATTTATATTTTTAACTTTGAAGGTTAATAGTTTATTTAACTTAAGATTTTAATATATATTAATAATTATACTAATAGGTAATATTATATTAATAATAAATATAATTATATATGTTTTTTTGGAATAAATATTTTTTATATTTCATTTGTTTATAATATTATTTGATAAAATTGTGGGGATAATTATTCGTATGTAATAAAATAATGTAATTATTGAAAATATTATTATAATTAAAATAATTAAAATTGAATTTGAATTAATTAATGATTGAATAACAATTCATTTTGGTAGAAATCCAATAAATGGAGGTAAACCCCCTAGTCTTAATATTAATATTAAAAGATTAATTTTTTCTATCGGAGTTTTTATATTTATATTTATTTGTCTAATATAATTTGTTGATCTTTTTGATAAAATACTAATTAGTATAATAATAATAATTGAATAAATAATTAAATATTTTATTCATATTTCTTTATCATAATTTATACATATAGTTATTCATCCTAAATGGTTAACTGAAGAGAATGCTAGAATTTTTTTAATAGATGTTTGGTTAATACCTCCAATGGCTCCAATTATAATTCTAATAATTGATCAAAATGTAATTATTATAATATTTATTCTTGTATATGTTAAAATTGATATTGGAGCAATTTTTTGTCAAGTTATTAAAATTAAACAGTTTTTTCATCTTATTTTATTTATAATATTAATAAATCATATATGTATAGGGGATATACCTATTTTTATTATTATTCTTATCGAAATAATATTTATAGCAATTTTTTCTACTATTCTTTCTTCAATTATGATTAGTGGATTGGAAATAATTATAAATATAAATATAATTGATCCAAGACTTTGAATTAAAAAATATATTATTTTTGATTCTGATGATAAATAATTTTTTCTTTTTTCTATTAGTGGAATGAATGATATTATATTAATTTCTAATCCTATTCATATTCTTAATCAATTTTCTGATCTGATTACTATACATGTTGAAAATAAAAGTGTAATTATTATTAATATTTTGGTTGATGTTTTAATTAT